GCCGCTCTAGCTAGATAAGAAATCCTTGATTCATAATAAAATCCAAAATTGACTTCGTAAACTCGATAATAGAATTGGTTACTATTCCTGACTCTAAAAAAAATATATATAAATTACTGGGGATATTATGTGATTAATCGGTATCCTAAATAGAAAATGAAAGTAGACAAGTCGAGAAATAGATCAGAGATGGTTGAATCAAAATAATTTCTTTTAAAGTTATATTTCAGTCAGAGGACAATATGAATGTTCTATCATATTCAATCAACACACTAAAGGGGTTATACGATATATGCGGTGTGGAAGTAGGCCAACATTTCTATTGGCAAATAGGGGGGTTCCAAATTCATGGCCAGGTACTTATTACCTCTTGGGTTGTAATTGCTATCTTATTAGGTTCAGCTGCTATAGCTGTTCGGAATCCACAAACCATTCCGACTGGCGGTCAGAATTTCTTTGAATATGTCCTTGAATTCATTCGAGACGTGAGCAAAACTCAAATTGGAGAAGAATATCGCCCTTGGGTTCCCTTTATTGGGACTATGTTTCTATTTATTTTTGTTTCTAATTGGTCAGGGGCTCTTTTACCTTGGAAAATCATACAGTTACCTCACGGGGAGTTAGCCGCGCCCACGAATGATATAAATACTACTGTTGCTTTAGCTTTACTAACGTCAGTAGCCTATTTCTATGCGGGTCTTACAAAAAAAGGATTAGGTTATTTTGGTAAATACATTCAACCAACTCCAATTCTTTTACCCATTAACATCTTAGAAGATTTCACAAAACCTCTATCACTAAGTTTTCGACTTTTCGGAAATATATTAGCGGATGAATTAGTAGTTGTTGTTCTTGTTTCTTTAGTACCCTTAGTGGTTCCTATACCTGTCATGTTCCTCGGATTATTTACAAGTGGTATTCAGGCTCTTATTTTTGCAACTTTAGCCGCAGCTTATATAGGCGAATCCATGGAGGGTCATCATTGATTAGTCTTAGGAAGAGCCCTTTTTTATAGCTTAGATCAAGACAATATCTGTGTGGCTCAAGATACTCTATTCTATCAGGAGAATTTATTTAATTTATATTCTCTAAATAGACAAATATAGTCTACGGTAATAGAAAAAAGGATCTTCGAGAAGTTTCAAATAAAAGGGAGTTGGTTATTAGAGAGGGGTCGCGCCAGGTATGTGGAATCCAATGGCTATAAGTTAACTCTTGTAGATTAGATGTTTCGAAGAATGATTCGAAAATCCGATTGAATTTAATATAGAATGGGCGGTTTACGTTATGTAGGAAAGATATGTATATTTGATATTAGATATTGACAAGTTATATATGAATTAATATTTAATTTGCTCTATTTGCCTAAATTAAGATAGGTATGGTATGCCAATCGAAGCCCTCCCGTTTCGTTTATGACTGTGCATTGAATGAATAAACAGAGAAAATAAAGAAAAAGATCGAAGAATGATTAGAAAAGGAAATGAAAAAACTCAAGTCGTATTGATTCAGAAAGACTCTACAAATAGGAACTAAAAAAGATGAAGTCTTTCTAATGATCTAATGATTCAATAATATTCTTATTTCTATTTCAATTCGGAGTTTTTAGTTATTTTGACTAGATGAATATTAGCAATGGAATAATTAAGTCATAATTCATTGGTTGATTGTATCATTAACCATTTCTTTTTTTTTTTTTGTGTGAGGAACTTATCATGAATCCACTGATTTCTGCCGCTTCCGTTATTGCTGCTGGATTTGCTGTAGGACTTGCTTCTATTGGACCTGGAGTTGGTCAAGGTACTGCTGCGGGCCAAGCTGTAGAGGGTATTGCGAGACAACCCGAGGCAGAGGGAAAAATACGAGGTACTTTATTGCTTAGTTTGGCTTTTATGGAAGCTTTAACAATTTATGGCTTGGTTGTAGCATTAGCGCTTTTATTTGCGAATCCTTTTGTTTAATCCGAGAAAAGAAAAATAAATATGGGAAATACGTATTTCTTTTCTGGTATTGAACTTGCAGGTTGCTTTTTCACGTTATATCAAAATATCGTTCCTACACAATTACTTATTCGTTGAGAAAATAATCTACGGGAAGGACTGATTTGAGGATGAGGAATTAGTGTTACCCACTCGCTTTCTTCCTTCCTTCCCCTCTTTAGTCCAAAGGGGAAGTCTTGCAACAAAAGAGGTATTTCCCAATTTACATGAAACCTAGTACCTAATTCTATTCCAATAAGTATTATTCTTATTGCTTATTGGGAATCTCAATTGAAAAAAGACAATTCATTTCGAAATTGAATAGATTTTTGAACCGATTTTCTATTTAGAAGTAGCAAAGAAGTGAAGTACTACAACGATTTTTTTAGTTTATCTATAAGAGGAGCTCATATGAAAAATGTAACCGATTCTTTCGTTTTCTTGGGTCACTGGCCATCCGCCGGGAGTTTCGGGTTTAATACCGATATTTTAGCAACAAATCTAATAAATCTCAGTGTAGT